GCTAGTGTAGCTTAAGTAAAGCATAACACTGAAGATGTTAAGATGGGCCGTAGAAAGCCCCACGGGCACAAAGGTTTGGTCCTGACTTTATTATCAGCTTTAACCCAATTTACACATGCAAGCCTCCGCACCCCTGTGAGGATGCCCTCAATCCCCCGTCCGGGGACGAGGAGCCGGTATCAGGCACACTTTTTAGCCCAAGACGCCTTGCTTAGCCACACCCCCAAGGGAATTCAGCAGTGATAGACATTAAGCCATAAGTGAAAACTTGACTTAGTCAGGGTTAAGAGGGCCGGTAAAACTCGTGCCAGCCACCGCGGTTATACGAGAGGCCCTAGTTGATTCACTCGGCGTAAAGAGTGGTTATGGAGAATAAAATACTAAAGCCGAAGACCCCTTAGGCCGTCATACGCACCTAGGGGCTCGAATTATAAACACGAAAGTAGCTTTACCCCTTCCCACCAGAACCCACGACAGCTGGGACACAAACTGGGATTAGATACCCCACTATGCCCCGCCGTAAACTTAGATATTCCAGTACAACAAATATCCGCCAGGGGACTACGAGCGCCAGCTTAAAACCCAAAGGACTTGGCGGTGCTTCAGACCCCCCTAGAGGAGCCTGTTCTAGAACCGATAACCCCCGTTCAACCTCACTACTCCTTGCTTTTCCCGCCTATATACCACCGTCGCCAGCTTACCCTGTGAAGGTACTACAGTAAGCAGAATGAGTAATACTCAAAACGTCAGGTCGAGGTGTAGCGTACGAAGTAGGAAGAAATGGGCTACATTATCTGATCCAGATTATTCACGGAAGGTTGTCTGAAACGACAATCCGAAGGTGGATTTAGCAGTAAAGGGGGAATAGAGTGCCCCCTTGAAGCCGGCTCTGAAGCGCGCACACACCGCCCGTCACTCTCCCCAACAACCGCCTACACCAAGGTAAATAACATAACACCCGTCACAAGGGGAGGCAAGTCGTAACATGGTAAGTGTACCGGAAGGTGCACTTGGAATAATCAGGGTGTGGCTGAGACAGTTAAGCGACTCCCTTACACCGAGAAGACATCCATGCAAGTTGGATCACCCTGAACTAAACAGCTAGCTCAAACTATAAAAACCAAATTAATGATATAGATAGTCCTACAAAAAGCTAAAAGCACAGACTAAACCATTCGACCACCCCAGTACGGGCGACAGAAAAGGAAATAAAGACGCTATAGACAAAGTACCGCAAGGGAAAGCTGAAAGAGAAATGAAATAACGCACTAAAGTAAATAAAAGCAGAGACTACATCTCGTACCTTTTGCATCATGATCTAGCCAGTAACCTCAAGCAAAGAGACCTCTAGTTTGAACCCCCGAAACCGGACGAGCTACTCCGGGGCAGCCTATTATAGGGCCAACCCGTCTCTGTGGCAAAAGAGTGGGAAGACCCCCGAGTAGAGGTGAAAGACCTACCGAGTCAGGTTATAGCTGGTTGCCCAAGAAATGAATAGAAGTTCAGCCCCGCTGCGCCCTCGCCCACAACAGTTTTACTTAAACAAGGCACAAAGGACACCCGCGGGAGTTAGTCAAGGGAGGTACAGCTCCCTTAACAAAGGACACAACCTTAAACAGGAGGCTAAGGAATATATTAAACTAAGGCCCTAGGTTTCAGTGGGCCTAAAAGCAGCCATCTGAACAGAAAGCGTTAAAGCTCAGACCAACCCAAGCCTATTATAACATTAAAATCTCCAAAGCCCCTAGTATTACTGGGCCATCCTATGCCCCCATAGGAGGGACCATGCTAGAACGAGTAATAAGAAGAAAGACCTTCTCCCAGCACATGTGTAAGTCGAATCGGACACCCCATCGACAATTAACGAACCCAACAAAAGAGGGCAATGCACCACCGCCACCCCAGGCCGAGAAGACCATGTAATAGAACATCGTTACCCCCACACAGGAGTGCTTAAATCAAGGGAAAGACTTAAAGGATAAAAAGGAACTCGGCAAACCTAAACCCCGCCTGTTTACCAAAAACATCGCCTCCTGCCACCACTAATTATAGGAGGTCCCGCCTGCCCTGTGACCAAAAGTTTAACGGCCGCGGTATTTTAACCGTGCAAAGGTAGCGCAATCAATTGTCTTTTAAATGGAGACCTGTATGAATGGCATAACGAGGGTTTAACTGTCTCTTTTTCCCGGTCAATGAAACTGATCTGCCCGTGCAGAAGCGGGTATACACACACAAGACGAGAAGACCCTATGGAGCTTTAGACGCCAACCAACCACGAAAAGCGGCCGCTAACTGGACCCTCAAACAACGTGATTATGGCACAAGCGTCTTCGGTTGGGGCGACCACGGGAGATAACAAAGCTCCCGAGTGGATAGGGGGACACCCTAAAACCCAGAGCCACAGCTCTAAGTCACAAAACATTTGACCAATAATGATCCGGCTTTATGCCGACCAACGAACCAAGTTACCCTAGGGATAACAGCGCAATCCCCTCCCAGAGTCCATATCGACGAGGGGGTTTACGACCTCGATGTTGGATCAGGACATCCTAATGGTGCAGCCGCTATTAAGGGTTCGTTTGTTCAACGATTAAAGTCCTACGTGATCTGAGTTCAGACCGGAGTAATCCAGGTCAGTTTCTATCTGTGAAGCCACCCTTCCTAGTACGAAAGGACCGGAGTGATGAGGCCCATGCTTTAGGCACGCCTCCCCCCAACCTACTGAATACAACTGAAGTAGGTAAAGGGGGGCAACCCCCGGCCCAAGAGAAGGGCGCGCTAAGGTGGCAGAGCCCGGTAAATGCAGGAAGCCTAAGCCTTCCCTCCCAGAGGTTCAAATCCTCTCCTTAGCTATGCTTCACATTATCATAGCCCACATCATTAACCCCCTTGCCTACATCGTACCTGTCCTACTAGCCGTAGCTTTCCTGACCTTAATCGAACGAAAAGTCTTAGGGTATATGCAACTGCGAAAAGGACCAAATGTAGTAGGCCCTTACGGACTACTTCAACCAATCGCAGACGGAGTTAAGCTCTTTATTAAAGAACCTGTCCGACCCTCCACGTCCTCCCCATTCCTATTCCTAGCTACTCCTACCTTAGCCCTCACACTGGCACTTACACTATGAGCGCCCCTACCCCTGCCCTTTCCAGTCACCGACCTAAATCTCAGTATACTCTTTATTTTAGCCCTGTCCAGCCTAGCCGTGTACTCAATCCTGGGATCTGGGTGAGCATCTAATTCAAAATATGCCCTAATTGGGGCCCTGCGAGCCGTTGCCCAGACCATTTCCTACGAAGTAGCCCTGGGACTCATTCTTCTATGCACTATCGTATTTACAGGAGGTTTCACCCTGTCAATGTTCAGCACCACACAAGAAGGAATTTGACTACTAGCCCCAGCATGACCTCTTGCAGCAATGTGATATATCTCCACGCTGGCAGAGACCAACCGAGCACCATTTGATCTAACTGAAGGAGAATCAGAACTTGTGTCCGGGTTCAACGTAGAGTACGCCGGGGGACCTTTCGCCCTTTTCTTCCTGGCCGAATACGCCAACATTCTCTTCATAAATACCCTGTCAGCAGTACTCTTTATAGGGGCCTCACACTTCCCCTCATTTCCTGAATTTACTACCATTAGCATCATATTTAAAGCAGCCCTTCTTTCTGGGCTATTCTTATGGGTTCGGGCCTCCTACCCACGATTCCGATATGACCAACTAATACATCTAGTGTGAAAAAACTTCCTCCCCCTTACACTAGCACTGATCCTCTGACATATTTCCCTTCCAGTGGGAACTGCAGGTCTCCCGCCCCAATTCTAGGTAGACCCGGAGCTGTGCCTGAACGCCTAAGGGCCACTTTGATAGAGTGAACCACGGGGGTTAGACTCCCCCCGGCTCCTTAGAAAAAAGGGATTCGAACCCATCCTCCAGAGATCAAAACTCTGGGTGCTTCCACTACACCACTTTCTAGTAAGGTCAGCTAAATAAGCTTTCGGGCCCATACCCCGAACATGTTGGTTAAAATCCTTCCCCTACTAATGAACCCTTACGTACTCACAATCCTACTGTCTAGCCTGGGCCTAGGAACTACAATAACCTTTGCAAGCTCCCACTGACTGTTAGCATGAATGGGCCTAGAAATTAACACCCTCGCCATCGTTCCCATAATGGCCTACCAGCATCACCCCCGGGCCGTAGAAGCTACAACCAAATACTTCCTCACACAAGCCACAGCAGCAGCTATACTTCTATTTGCTAGCACTACCAACGCATGAATCACTGGACAGTGAGAAATTACCCAACTTTCCCACCCCATCGCCTCTTCCATCGCCGTTACGGCCTTGGCATTAAAAATTGGGCTGGCCCCCATGCACTTCTGACTTCCTGAAGTTCTCCAGGGAATCACACTGACCACAGGACTAGTATTATCTACTTGACAAAAACTAGCCCCATTCGCACTAATCCTTCAAGTTGCGGATAACGCCCACCCTTACTTACTTACAACACTAGCAATCTCTTCTACATTAGTAGGGGGCTGAGGGGGCCTTAATCAAACCCAACTACGCAAAATCCTGGCATACTCCTCAATCGCACATCTCGGGTGAATAATTCTAGTGGCCCAAATGGCCCCCCAAATAACACTAATAGCCCTGATTACCTACATTGCCATAACAACAGCCGCCTTCCTCACCCTAAACAACGTTGGCTCAACCAAAACTATCACCCTCGCCTCAGCCTGAACTAAAGCCCCCACCCTAACCGCACTGGCCTGCCTTATTCTTCTCTCCTTGGGTGGCTTACCCCCACTAACCGGATTCATGCCTAAATGACTAATTCTCCAAGAAGTCACCAGCCAAGGATTTCCTCTCACTGCCACCGTGATGGCCCTTACAGCCCTATTAAGTCTTTATTTCTACCTTCGACTAAGCTACGCCATAACCCTTACCCTCTCCCCCTACACCATTAACTCCACTGCCCCCTGACGAACCGCAACTAAACAGCCTTCCCTCCCCCTATCCGCGGCTATCGTTTTATCAACCTGCCTCCTCCCCCTTACCCCAACCGCCCTGGCCCTTTTAGCCTAGGGGCTTAGGATAGCATTTAGACCATGAGCCTTCAAAGCTCCAAGCAGGAGTGAAAATCTCCTAGCCCCTGATAAGACTTGCAGGGATTTATCCCACATCTTCTGGATGCAACCCAGACACTTTAATTAAGCTAAAGCCTTTCTAGATGGGAAGGCCTCGATCCTACAAACTCTTAGTTAACAGCTAAGCGCCCTAACCAGCGAGCATCCATCTACTTTCCCCGCCGTCCGGGAGAGAGGCGGAGAAAGCCCCGGCAGGCGTTAACCTGCGTCTTCAGGTTTGCAACCTGACATGAACTTCACCACAGAGCTTGTGGTAAGAAGAGGAGTTAAACCTCTGTCCTCGGAGCTACAATCCGCCGCCTAAGCCTTCGGCCATCCTACCTGTGGCAATTACACGTTGATTTTTCTCAACTAATCATAAAGATATTGGTACCCTTTACCTAGTATTTGGTGCCTGAGCAGGGATAGTAGGCACTGCCTTAAGTCTCTTAATCCGAGCAGAACTGAGCCAACCCGGGGCACTTCTCGGAGACGATCAGATCTATAACGTCATCGTTACGGCGCACGCCTTCGTAATAATCTTCTTCATAGTAATGCCAATTCTAATTGGTGGCTTTGGGAACTGACTAGTCCCCCTTATGATCGGGGCACCAGACATGGCATTCCCGCGAATGAACAACATGAGCTTCTGACTACTTCCGCCCTCATTCCTCCTTCTCCTTGCCTCATCCGGGGTTGAGGCCGGGGCAGGAACCGGATGAACAGTCTACCCGCCCTTGGCAGGCAATCTTGCCCACGCCGGAGCGTCCGTCGATCTAACTATCTTCTCTCTCCATCTAGCAGGTATCTCATCAATTCTTGGGGCCATTAATTTTATTACCACAATTATTAATATGAAACCCCCTGCAATCTCACAATATCAAACACCCCTATTCGTGTGATCCGTGCTTGTAACGGCCGTTCTCCTTCTTCTCTCACTCCCTGTGTTAGCTGCTGGGATTACAATGCTCCTAACAGACCGAAATCTAAATACGACCTTCTTTGACCCGGCAGGGGGAGGGGACCCAATTCTATATCAACACCTGTTCTGATTCTTTGGCCACCCGGAAGTTTACATTTTAATCCTGCCAGGATTTGGAATGATCTCCCACATTGTAGCCTATTATTCCGGCAAAAAAGAACCTTTCGGATACATGGGAATGGTGTGAGCCATGATGGCCATCGGACTTCTAGGGTTTATCGTATGAGCCCACCACATGTTCACCGTAGGAATGGATGTAGACACACGAGCCTACTTTACATCAGCAACAATGATTATTGCTATTCCCACCGGAGTAAAAGTCTTTAGCTGACTTGCTACACTGCACGGGGGCTCAATCAAATGGGATACTCCCCTTCTTTGAGCTCTGGGCTTCATTTTCCTATTCACGGTCGGGGGGCTCACAGGGATTGTACTAGCCAATTCCTCCCTAGACATTGTTCTACACGACACATACTACGTAGTAGCACACTTCCACTATGTTCTGTCAATGGGTGCTGTGTTTGCCATCATGGCCGCATTCATGCACTGATTCCCACTATTTTCAGGATACACCCTTCACAGCACCTGAACAAAAATCCACTTTGGGGTTATGTTCGTAGGGGTAAATCTAACTTTCTTCCCACAACACTTCCTAGGGCTAGCCGGAATGCCACGACGGTACTCGGACTACCCAGATGCCTACACCCTTTGAAACACGGTGTCTTCAATCGGGTCATTAATCTCTTTAGTAGCAGTAATTATGTTCTTATTTATTCTTTGAGAAGCATTTGCCGCCAAACGAGAGGTATCATCAGTAGAGCTTACCATGACGAACGTAGAATGACTACACGGCTGCCCACCTCCTTACCACACCTTTGAAGAGCCGGCTTTCGTGCAAGTACAAGCAAAATAACGAGAAAGGGAGGAATCGAACCCCCGTGAGATGGTTTCAAGCCAACTGCATGGCCACTCTGCCACTTTCTTAAATAAGACACTAGTAAAACGATTACCTTGCCTTGTCGAGGCAAAATTGTGGGTTAAACTCCCGCGTGTCTTAGCCCAGAGCTAAATGGCACATCCCTCACAACTAGGATTGCAAGACGCGGCCTCCCCTGTAATAGAAGAACTCCTACATTTCCACGACCACGCCCTAATGATCGTACTCCTAATTAGCACACTGGTTCTTTACATTATTGTGTCAATGGTTTCCACCAAACTTACTGACAAATACATTCTAGATTCTCAAGAAATTGAAATTGTGTGAACTGTCCTGCCGGCAGTAATCCTTATTCTAATTGCACTTCCCTCCCTACGAATTCTTTACCTCATGGACGAGATTAACGACCCCCATCTAACTATCAAAGCCATGGGACACCAGTGATACTGAAGCTATGAGTACACAGACTATGAAGACCTTGGCTTCGACTCCTATATGGTTCCTACACAAGACCTAGTACCAGGACAATTCCGACTACTAGAAACAGACCACCGAATGGTTGTTCCAATAGAATCTCCTATTCGAGTTCTTGTATCAGCGGAAGACGTACTTCACTCCTGAGCTGTTCCAGCACTAGGAGTAAAAATAGACGCAGTACCAGGACGCCTGAATCAAACCGCCTTTATCGCCTCCCGTCCCGGTGTATTCTACGGGCAATGCTCTGAAATTTGTGGTGCAAATCACAGCTTTATGCCAATTGTGGTAGAAGCTGTTCCTCTAGAACACTTTGAAAACTGATCCTCACTCATACTTGAAGACGCCTCACTAGGAAGCTAAACTGGGCCTAGCGTCAGCCTTTTAAGCTGAAGATTGGTGACCCCCAACCACCTCTAGTGATATGCCTCAATTGAACCCCGCTCCTTGATTTGCAATTCTTGTCTTCTCTTGACTAATTTTCCTAACAGTCATCCCCCCAAAAGTCCTAGCCCATAATTTCAACAATGAACCTACAACTGTAGGAGCTGAAAAAGCTAAACCTGAACCCTGAAACTGACCATGATACTAAGCTTCTTTGACCAATTCATGAGCCCCTCTTACCTAGGTATTCCCCTTATTGCGGTAGCGATCGCACTCCCATGAACTTTATACCCCACCCCTACAACACGATGATTGAACAATCGAGTATTAACCCTTCAAGGCTGATTTATTAATCGATTCACACAACAACTTCTTCTTCCTATCAACCCAGGGGGACACAAATGAGCAGTTCTGCTTACATCTTTAATGCTCTTCCTTATTACTATCAACATGTTAGGGCTTCTCCCCTACACATTTACACCAACTACACAACTTTCTCTTAATATGGGCCTTGCCGTCCCTCTGTGACTCGCCACAGTAATCATCGGCATGCGAAACCAACCTACAGCTGCCCTAGGACACCTCCTCCCCGAGGGCACCCCAGTACCGCTTATTCCTGTACTAATTATTATCGAAACGATTAGCCTGTTTATCCGACCCTTAGCCCTTGGAGTCCGACTAACCGCCAACCTAACAGCTGGCCACCTACTCATTCAACTAATTGCTACAGCAGCATTTGTTCTTCTCCCAATTATGCCAACCGTGGCCATCTTAACAGCCACAATCTTATTCTTACTCACTCTTCTAGAAGTTGCCGTAGCAATGATTCAGGCATATGTCTTCGTCCTACTCTTAAGCCTATACCTACAAGAAAACGTCTAATGGCCCACCAAGCACACGCATACCACATGGTAGACCCAAGCCCCTGACCGCTCACCGGAGCAGTTGGCGCCCTGCTGCTAACATCCGGCACTGCAATTTGATTCCACTTCCATTCAACCCTCCTTATAACTCTAGGTCTAGTGCTAACACTCCTAACTATATACCAATGATGACGGGACATTGTCCGAGAAGGGACCTTCCAAGGCCACCACACCCCTCCAGTTCAAAAAGGACTACGTTACGGGATGATCCTGTTCATTACCTCAGAAGTATTCTTCTTTGCAGGATTTTTCTGAGCCTTCTACCACTCAAGCCTAGCACCAACCCCTGAACTAGGAGGTTGCTGACCCCCAACAGGAATCACACCCCTGGACCCATTCGAAGTACCACTATTGAATACAGCCGTCCTTCTAGCCTCCGGTGTAACTGTAACATGAGCCCATCACAGCCTTATAGAAGGAGAACGAAAACAAGCCATCCAATCTCTTACCCTTACAATCCTTCTGGGCTTCTACTTTACTTTCTTACAAGCCCTAGAATACTATGAAGCCCCCTTTACGATCGCAGATGGAGTATACGGGTCAACATTCTTTGTGGCCACAGGATTCCACGGCCTACACGTAATTATTGGCTCAACATTCCTGGCTGTTTGTCTTCTACGTCAAGTACTCTACCACTTTACTTCAAACCACCACTTTGGATTCGAGGCCGCCGCCTGATACTGACACTTTGTTGACGTAGTATGACTATTCTTGTACGTCTCTATCTACTGATGAGGATCATAATCTTTCTAGTATAAAAGACAGTACAGGTGGCTTCCAACCATCTAATCTTGGTTAAAGCCCAAGGAAAGATAATGAGTCTAATTATAACCATCCTAGCAATCACATCAGTACTATCAATCATTTTAATCATTGTTTCGTTCTGACTGCCACAAATAAACCCCGACGCAGAAAAACTTTCACCTTACGAATGTGGATTTGACCCCCTAGGATCTGCCCGACTGCCCTTCTCCCTGCGGTTTTTCCTAGTAGCTATTCTATTCTTACTATTTGACCTAGAGATCGCATTACTACTTCCCCTCCCCTGAGGAAATCAACTGCTCGACCCACTAACAACCGTCTCATGGGCCACCGCCATCCTTGTTCTCCTAACACTAGGTTTAGTCTATGAGTGAATGCAGGGGGGCCTTGAATGAGCCGAATAGGGAATTAGTCCAACTGAAGACTTCTGATTTCGGCTCAGACAATTATGGTTAAAGTCCATAACTCCCTTATGACCCCGGTACACTTCAGTTTTAGCATAGCATTTATCCTAGGCCTAATGGGCCTGGCATTTCACCGAACCCACCTTCTCTCTGCTCTACTATGTTTAGAGGGCATGATGCTATCACTCTTTCTTGCTCTCTCTTTATGAACCCTACAAACAGAAGCAACAAACTTCTCTGCAGCGCCCATATTACTCCTCGCCTTCTCTGCTTGTGAAGCCAGCACTGGTCTTGCCCTACTAGTAGCAACAGCTCGAACCCACGGAACAGACCGACTACAAAGCCTTAACCTCCTGCAATGTTAAAAGTGTTAATCCCGACTCTAATGCTCTTCCCAACGATCTGGTTAACACCCAAAAAATGACTTTGGACATCTGCCGTATCCTACAGCCTAATTATTGCCCTACTGAGTCTAACTTGACTCAACTGGACAGCAGAAACAGGGTGAACCCTGCCAAACAGCTATATAGCAATTGACCCCCTTTCTGCCCCCCTTCTAGTCCTAACATGTTGACTCCTCCCTCTAATAATCCTCGCGAGCCAGAACCACACGCAGTCTGAACCTGCCTCCCGGCAACGTATATACCTTAGCCTCCTGGCCTCCCTTCAAACCTTCCTTATTATAGCATTCGGGGCCACAGAAATTATTATGTTTTATATTATATTCGAAGCAACCCTTGTCCCCACTCTTATTATTATTACCCGATGAGGTAATCAAGCAGAACGCCTAAATGCGGGCACCTACTTCTTATTTTACACTTTAGCGGGGTCCCTCCCACTATTAGTTGCACTACTAACCCTACAAAATTCAACAGGAAGTTTATCAATGATCACCCTAAACTTTTGTCAACCTTTAACTTTGATCTCTTGGGGGGACAAAATCTGGTGAGCAGGCTGCTTAGTGGCATTCCTCGTAAAAATACCCCTCTATGGCGTTCATCTCTGACTACCAAAGGCGCACGTAGAAGCCCCCATTGCCGGGTCAATAGTCCTGGCCGCAGTTTTACTAAAACTTGGGGGTTACGGCATGATTCGAATAACCACAGTCCTTGACCCCCTCACCAAAGAAATAGCCTATCCTTTCATCGTGCTCGCCCTCTGGGGAATCATCATAACAGGATCTATCTGTTTACGCCAAACAGACCTAAAGTCACTAATTGCTTACTCCTCAGTAAGCCACATGGGCCTGGTAGCTGGGGGTATTCTTATTCAAACCCCCTGAGGCCTAACCGGAGCAATTATTTTAATAATTGCCCACGGACTAGTCTCATCGGCATTATTCTGTCTGGCAAACACGAGCTATGAACGAACACACAGCCGAACCATGGTCCTAGCACGAGGCATGCAAATACTATTCCCCCTAACAGCCACATGATGATTTATTGCTAACTTAGCCAATCTCGCACTCCCCCCACTCCCTAATCTTATGGGAGAAGTAATAATCATTACAACCATGTTTAACTGATCTCCTTGAACCCTCGTCCTAACAGGGCTCGGCACCCTGATCACAGCCGGCTACTCCCTCTACATGTTCCTAATGACTCAACGAGGCCCAGTACCAGCACATATTACAGGATTGACCCCCTATCACACACGAGAGCACCTTTTAATTGCCCTTCACTTAATCCCAGTTATCTTACTTATCCTTAAACCGGAGTTCATGTGAGGGTGGTTCTACTGCAGGTATAGTTTAACGAAAATGTTGGATTGTGATTCCAAAGACAGGAGTTCAAACCTCCTTATCCGCCGAGAGAGGCCTGTAGCAATAGAGACTGCTAATCTCTACCCCCGCAGTTAGAGTCTGCGGCTCACTCGGCCTTTGAAGGATAACAGTCATCCGTTGGTCTTAGGAACCAAAAACTCTTGGTGCAAATCCAAGCAGAGGCTATGCAAACCACACTGATTTTATCATCATCACTTACACTAATCTTTGCCCTCCTAGCCTACCCTATTCTTACAACGATTGACCCTACACCAAAACCCCCCGGTTGAGCCGTATCCCACGTAAAAACCGCAGTTAGTGCCGCATTCGTGGTCAGTCTTTTACCCCTATTTATCTTTTTAGATCAGGGAGTAGAGACAATCGTTACCACCTGACACTGAATAAACACATCCACTTTCAACATTAGCATTAGCCTAAAGTTCGATGCCTATTCAATTATCTTTACGCCCATCGCCCTTTACGTGACCTGATCCATCCTTGAATTTGCCTCCTGATACATACACGCGGACCCCTACATGAACCGATTCTTTAAATACCTCCTCATGTTCTTAATTGCTATAATTATCTTAGTTACAGCCAACAACATGTTCCAACTATTTATTGGTTGAGAAGGAGTAGGAATTATGTCCTTCCTACTAATCGGCTGATGATACGGCCGAGCCGATGCCAACACTGCAGCCTTGCAAGCCGTAATTTATAACCGAGTAGGAGACATCGGACTAATTATAAGCATGGCCTGGTTTGCCATGAATCTTAATTCATGAGAAATACAACAAATCTTTGCACTCTCCCACAACATAGACATAACCCTCCCCCTTCTAGGCCTAATCGTTGCCGCAACAGGCAAGTCGGCCCAATTCGGACTTCACCCTTGACTGCCTTCCGCAATGGAAGGTCCTACGCCAGTCTCCGCCCTACTGCACTCAAGCACAATGGTCGTAGCAGGAATCTTCCTCCTTATTCGACTGCACCCTCTTACCCAATCTAACCCCACAGCATTAACCATTTGCTTATGTCTAGGTGCACTAACAACACTATTCACTGCCACATGTGCTCTCACCCAAAATGACATTAAGAAAATCGTAGCCTTCTCTACTTCAAGTCAACTGGGACTTATGATGGTAACAATTGGGCTTAATCAACCCCAATTAGCCTTCTTCCACATTTGCACCCATGCCTTCTTCAAAGCAATACTCTTCCTCTGCTCCGGATCAGTAATCCACAGCCTTAACGACGAACAAGACATCCGAAAAATAGGAGGCCTGCACAACCTAGCACCTTTTACATCTACCTGTCTGACAGTTGGAAGCCTAGCTCTAACAGGAACCCCCTTCCTGGCCGGCTTCTTCTCAAAAGATGCCATCATTGAAGCCCTAAACACCTCTTACCTAAACGCCTGAGCCCTTGTCCTCACTCTAATTGCAACCTCTTTCACGGCTGTCTATAGCTTCCGAGTTGTATTCTTTGTTACCATGGGAACCCCCCGATTCATACCTCTCTCTCCAATCAACGAAAATGACCCTGCGGTTATCAACCCAATTAAACGACTGGCCTGAGGCAGCATTGTAGCAGGACTAATTCTTATTTCAAACACCCTCCCTACAAAAACACCCATTATAACCATACCCCCTATACTAAAACTAGCTGCTCTTATCGTCACAATCATTGGACTTCTAACAGCCATAGAACTAGCCGCCCTCACTGCCAAACAATTTAAACCCACCCCAATCATTAAACTACACAACTTCTCAAATATACTTGGCTACTTCCCCGCAACAGTACACCGCCTGGCCCCTAAACTAAACCTGGTTTTAGGCCAAACAATGGCCAACCAACTAGTAGACCAATCCTGATTTGAAGCCGCAGGCCCCAAAGGGCTAGCTTCAGCCCAAGCAAAAATGTCCGCCGCCACTAGCGACGCCCAACGAGGGATCATCAAGACATACCTAATAATCTTCATAATTACCACAGGACTGGCTACCCTTTTAGCCTCAACCTAAACAGCCCGTAAAGTCCCCCGACTTAAACCACGAGTCAACTCTAACACTACAAATAGAGTTAGCAATAAAACTCAAGCGCATAACACCATCATAACACCCCCTGAAGCATAAAGCATAGAAACCCCACCAACATCTCCCCGAACCATCAATAATTCTTTACAGCTACTTAACACCCCCGCACTAAAATCATATCATGACGAGCCAAAATAAAGTAGCCCTGCAACGACTACCACAAAGTAGAACATTGCATGCTCAAAGACAGACGCATCCCCCCAGCTTTCAGGGTGTGGGTCAGCTGCCAAGGCAGCCGAATACCCAAAAACTACTAACATCCCTCCTAAATAAATTAAGAAAAGAGCCAAGGCCAGAAACGGAGACCCAAACATTGCTAAAACAGCACAACCCGCCCCAGAAGACATCACTAACCCTAGTGCCGCGAAATACGGAGCAGGATTGGATGCAACCCCCACCATCCCTAAAACAAACCCAAATAATCAAAGACACACAAAGTATACCATAATTTCTACCCGGATTCTAACCGAGACCAATGACTCGAAAAACCACCGTTGTTATTCAACTATAGAAACCCTAATGGCAAGCCTACGAAAAACCCACCCACTCCTAAAAATCGCTAACGACGCACTAGTCGACCTCCCAGCCCCTTCTAACATTTCAGTCTGATGAAACTTCGGCTCACTTTTAGGGCTGTGTTTAGCAGCACAAATTTTAACAGGATTATTCCTGGCTATACACTACACTTCTGACATCGCAACTGCATTCTCTTCTGTCGCCCACATTTGCCGTGACGTAAACTACGGCTGACTGATCCGAAGCATGCACGCAAACGGGGCATCATTCTTCTTTATCTGCATTTACGCCCACATTGGCCGAGGACTTTACTACGGCTCATACCTTTATAAAGAGACATGAAACATTGGAGTAGTCCTTCTCCTTCTTGTTATGATGACTGCCTTTGTAGGCTACGTTCTCCCCTGAGGACAAATGTCTTTCTGAGGGGCCACTGTAATTACCAACTTATTATCCGCCGTCCCATATGTAGGAGGCGCACTAGTAGAGTGAATCTGAGGGGGCTTCTCCGTAGATAACGCCACTCTAACCCGATTCTTCGCATTCCACTTCCTATTCCCTTTCGTAATTGCAGGGGCCACAATCCTCCACCTCTTATTCCTACACGAAACAGGATCAAATAACCCTGCTGGCCTTAACTCGGACGCCGATAAAATTTCATTCCACCCATACTTCTCCTACAAAGACCTTCTAGGCTTCGCAGTTATACTACTAGCACTAACCTCATTAGCCCTCTTTTCGCCCAACTTACTAGGAGACCCAGATAATTTTACACCCGCCAACCCCATGGTTACCCCACCCCATATTAAACCAGAGTGATACTTCCTATTTGCCTACGCCATCCTGCGTTCAATCCCCAATAAATTAGGCGGAGTACTAGCCCTTCTGTTCTCCATTTTAGTACTAATGGTTGTTCCCATCCTACACACCTCAAAGCAACGAGGTCTAACATTCCGACCCATTACACAATTCCTATTCTGAACTTTAGTAGCAGACGTCATCATCTTAACATGAATCGGAGGAATACCAGTAGAACACCCATACGTCATTATCGGGCAAGTAGCCTCAGTCATCTACTTCTCTGTATTCTTAGTTCTCGCCCCGTTAGCCGGATGAATAGAGAACAAAGCCCTAGAATGAAACTGCCCCAGTAGCTTAGTTCAAAGCGCCGGTTTTGTAATCCGGAGACCGGAGGTTAAAGTCCTCCCTGAGGCCCAGAAAAGAAAGATTTTAACTTCCACCTCTAACTCCCAAAGCTAGTATTCTAAGTTAAACTATTCTCTGGCGACGCGCCGCCCGCCGCCAAATATATGTACTTTAGTATACAAATGTTGTATACTCATAGTATGTACAATATCCATGCACAGATGGTATAGTACATACTATGTATAATTATACATATATATATGGTGTAGGTACATACTATGTATAATCCCCATTCATATTATGTCAGGTAAATGACTGCTTTACATTACATAACTGAATCTAAGAACAACACAATAATAATCAAATAACAATAAATAAGGACAAAGCAAGTAATAATTAAACTAAGGTATACATAAGCATTAAATTAAGATTCAGAATATAAATAAGAAAACCTGATAAATAGATTAATCCCTATTACTCCATCAAACCATTTTCCTTGCGTTACCCATCAAAAATAGCTATAGACTTATTTAATGTAGTGAGAACCGACCAACACGACTAAATCGTGCATACTCTTAATGATAAGATCACGGACAAAAATTGTGGGGGTTTCACAAAATGAACTATTCCTGGCATTTGGTTCCTATTTCAGGGCCATAAATTTATAATCCCCCTAAGAATTGAACTTTCCAGGCATAAGTTAATGGTGGGATACTAACGACTCGTTACCCACCATGCCGGGCGTTCACTATACATGCATCTGGTTCTTTTTTCTCCTTCACTTTCACTTGGCATTTGGCGACTCCCTCCTAATGTTAACGTTTAAAGGGTGTACATTTCCTTGAATGAGAGATAACTGTCCAATACTTCATCAACATTCATTGAAGAATCACATAAGTGATATCAGGTGCATAATAGATCAGTTCTCAACCCACACTACCCTATTATACTGCCCCCCTTCTTTGAAAAACTAGGAGGTTTTTTCGCGCGACAAACCCCCCTACCCCCTACGCCCGAAAAAGTCTAATATTCATGTCAAACCCCGAAACCATGAAAGACTCGACTGGCGTCTTCAACGAGTTCTGTTACGTGTTGGTATATATAGTGTTGCAAAAAGATGTTACTGTGTG